TCATAATTCTGCTGGGCAAAAATAGGATATGCACTTGAAATGGATGCCCGAGTTATTATATATATCATGAGTGAGATAGATATGGAGCGAGTAATCTCTTTCCTTATCCAAGAAAGGGTATTTCTAGTTTGCATGGTCCAATCATTTATCCCGAAAATTTCTACAATAAAGTTAGGTAGGTTGATAATATACTTCCCTATCCACAATTCTGCTATTTACATTTACTGAAAAAAAAAAAAATTGTTGAAATATACAAGGAATTCCTCGTGGGTAAAAAGAGTAAAGTAAAGTAAATACGACTTTGATTTAGTTATGATGTATAAGGTAAGAAAGAGTCTAATTGGATCCGTGAATCAATTTTTAGATTCATTTATTGCATCATAAATCACTACAAGTGACGGCGATACACAATTTAAATAACGAAAGATCCAACATTTAAAAATTGTATTAATAATGACTGGACAGAAACAAACTAGAACAGATAAAATTTGCTCATAATGAGTAAACCCAAAATCTTTATAAATAGAACCAATTATTAGTTCCCAACCATGAGGCGAGTGGTATCCGCTAGATAAATCATTTAAAAAAAGAATCAACAAAGCTTTCATTGTATCACTTAAATTATATAGGAATTCTTGAGACCAAGAATTCAGAACAACAAGCTTTTCCTTATCCCAAAAGGAATAACCACTTAGAATACCGAAAGATATTAGATTTGTCGAGAAGTGTAAGATTGTAGTGATACGATACTCATTGTGTATCTTGATAAATTGGACCGTTTCTTTGTGGATTTCTAGACGCAATTGTTGTAAATCGGTTTCTGGGTATTCCTTTATCAGTTCATCCAGCTGGAATAGTTCCTCTAATTGTATGAATTTTTCTAGAACACTTTTTTCGTGAATATCATTCAAAAAAAGTTCCCATTGTCTAGTATTCCACCAATTAGTAATCCACGTTTTCAAACTTTTATTACAGCAGAGAGAGATCAACCAGGGCAAAAAGACTATCGATGTAAAATAAAAAAAAGGAACGCATGCTTTTTTTTTTGCCATTTTGAATCTGTGAATTGTTAATGAAACTACCTCGCTTGTTGATTCTATTAGATCTAATATTTCTATCGAGCATGAGTTTCTATTCTAATTGGAATAGAATCTGTTGAGCTTATGAATCCATTTTCTAGTTTTATTCACTACTTAGTCTTTGCTTTGAATCTAGAAAGAATAAAGAAATATACTCAGAATACACTTCCAATTTGAATAAAGAAAAAATTTAGGTTTCCAGGATGTTCTTCCCCCTTTTTTCGATCAATACTAAAAAAACTTTTCAAAATTTCTAGACGAAGAAACTCCCTTTATTTTCTAAAAAAAAAAAAAAAGAGCATAAAAGAATAGATTAATGTTCAATTGAAAAAAAAGAAATCCATTCTTTATTTCGTTTTTTCTTACTACTGCCAAAGCATTTAGTCTTTTCAAAATACTTCAATTGGTACACGCAAGAAGTAAGCCAATTCAGCAGCTTTTTGCTCAATTTCTCGTGTAGTAAAATTCTCATCAGTACGAATTAAAGGAATAGCCCCTTGACCCCTAATTTCCATATAAAGGACACGCCGGGCAGAAACACCTTCTTTAACTTCGATTCTGATGCACTGAATATCTTTCATAAGGAATCGTAAAAAGATGCGACGGCTTTTTCCAGGAAATCCCCAACGAAAAATACGCACTATTCCGTCTTTTCGGTCAAAAAGATCATAACCACTACCCACATTCCACAAAATAGTGCACCACAAATAGCAACTAATAAAGAGACCGGCGATCCCATAGAAAGACATCACAATCCCTTGTGGAAAAAAAACGATTTGCTGAGACGGAAATAACGAGATAAAATTTCTACCAAGATAACTGGAAGTTCCAACCAATAAGAATCCTAATGAACCTAAAAATAGGATAAAGGCCCAGAAGAAATTACTTGTTTTTCGAGACCCCGTTATAAATTCTATCCATATAGATTCTGATCGCCAACTCATATATATTAGATCCGGTTATACAATTTTTTGGAATTGAGAAAATATGACTTGCCTTTTTTTATTTTCAAAGTGACTCCCATCAATTAGTTTGTTGTGAACCTTTACCTTAGGAGTAATTCATAGAATTTTTTATATCTAAAATAAGAACATCTCCTTCCTTTATCTGATCCCCTATAGCTCTATACATCCAAATAAATACATTGACTTGAATTTCATACATCGGCCCGATGATGATACATTTTCAAAAGAGCGCAATTTGAGTTACCCATATAATACATTTACACATGCATAAGAGCTTTTAAAATTGATGTTTGTAGGAATCTATGTGTTATACAATATTCTACCCAATGGGTCTTATCGAATTGAAGTTAAAAAAAAAGGAGGGATACGGTTAGGTCTCATCCGATCTAAAAAATCTTATTTTTTTGAATATGAAGAAATAAAGAAGCCATTGCAAGTGCCGGAAAGACTAGGCCTACTAAAGGCACAAAAATAGAGGGTAAGTTGTTGAAAGTTGTCATAAAAGGGGTACCTCGATTGAATATTTGTACCTGTTATTGTTATATTCTAAAGATATCTTAGAATATCTTGTATTTTTCTTATTTCTTTTTATTATTTCTATTATATAATTATAATAAGTATCTTTAAGTAAATATATATTTAATACTAATATATAACCTAATAGAATAAAAAAGAGGTACAAGCAAAGGCCAAACTAAATAAATGGACTTATTAATCCTTCAAAATAAATGTATCATAATCCCCTTGTTAGATTTATTAGTCTTTTTGTTCTTTTTGTCTTCTAATAGTCATTCATAAAGAAAAGTTTTTATTCCATTAAAAATTTCGACAAAATTGATTAGAAGATTAGAATCTGATCCAACAACAGGAAATTTGAGGGAAATGAAAAAAGATGGAAGACTTTCTATAGATCTGTATATATCTCTATTTGAGATATCTATACATATGCAAGCAAGAGAGGAAAATGAACTTTGTTTTATTTGTCTAGTCTCCTTTGAACTTCCCGAAAGAAAAACTGCGCTTTTTATCTTGTTGATAGAGGTTTCCTGAATAGTAAAAAAGAAGATCGATAAAAAAATGATTTGAAAACCCTGAAAAATGCATTTTTCAGGGTTTTCATTTCATTCCGATAAACTAACTGTTCTATTTTATTTCATTTTTATTAAAAGGAAAAAAACCATGGAGCTGAAATAACTCACTCAGAACACCTTTTAAAATATTACGTGGTACAATTGCATCTAACAAGCCCATCTCGAATAATAATTCCGCCACTTGTGAATCTTCAGGCACGTCTATCTTCAATGTTTCTTCAATTACTCTGAATCAGACGGCGGCTCGTACTCTGAATCATCGAAAAGTCTCCTATGTTCTTCCAGAAAGGAGGGATCATAATCCTTCTCATCGGAATGAAGCAGGAGATCATAATACTCGAGAAGTCTCTTTCTCTCTTCTTGAACGCCGGAATCCTCCTTTTCGGAATTTTCTAAATAAACCAGCTCTTCGAGAGTGGCCTTCCTCTCCCACCCAAGGAAGGAATACTCCAAGTCGTACTCTTCTAAATAAACCAGCTCTTCGAGAAGTTCCTTCCGATTCTCTCGAACGAAGGAATCATCGGAATTTTCTAAATTAACCAGCTCTTCGAGAACGGCCTTCTTCTTCTTCTTGTAGAGAGCCTCCTCAGGACATTTATAAGTGTTTTCTTCAGGACATTTATAAGTGTTTTCTTCAGGACATTTATAAGCGTCGGGTTTCCGTCCATTAACTTGAGGAGTTCCATTGAAGGGAAGACTTCCATTCCCATTAACTTGAGGAGTTCCATTGAAGGGAAGACGTCCATTCAACGAATCAAGCACCAACTTTAACAATTTTAGAATCTCTTCGTGAATAAATTCGCGAAACCAATTTTCGTGAATCAATTCGCGAAACAATTCGCGAAAAAATTCGCGAAACCAATTTTCGTTAATCAATTCCCGAAACAATTCGCGAATCCATTTTTTCATGTCTGCGCCATGCCGAGCGCAGTGTTTACTTTTCTCCTTCTCAGAATCGACTTGATGAGTTGCACCAAGCATTGACTCGAAAACTTTTCTCGCCTTTAAAATTTCTTCTTGCGAAATAGGTTCTTCCTTGTATTCTCGGGAATAACCTATTTGTTCGGCGTCTTCCCAGGAATCACCTATTTGTTCGGCGTCTTCCCAGGAATCACCTATTTGTTCGGCGTCGTTCCAGGAATCAACTTGAGAAGTTTCGTCTGCGGAATCCGAATCCTCCGATGGATTTGGAAAAGTTTCCTCGAGCCACTCGATAAGTTTCTTCATCGTCGCTCGATACAATTTATCAACTTCTTTTTGCCAAAGCTTCATTTTCATTGCCTCCTGCGCATGCAACGCAACTTCAGCTAATCTAGCAATTTCTTTTTTCTTCTTAGCAATTTCCTCTTTCTCGCTAGCAAGTTTCTCTTTCTCGCTAGCAAGTTTCTCTTTCTCCATAAAAATTGCCTCCTTTTTTTCGAAATAGTTTTTAAACAACAACTCACGTTCCTCCGGCGAATCAGCCGAATCAGCTTGAGCTTGACTCACTCTCTCTAGTTGCTCGTGCAAACGCGTCACATCAGAAGAAAGTTCAGAAACTGCCTCCTCAAAATCCACTTGAGAAGTTGCCTCCTGGAAATAAACTTGAGAAGTTTCCTCCTGGAAATAAACTTGAGACACTCTATCAAATTCCTTCTCCAAAGGCGTCAAAGCCTCCTCTAAACGCTGAAAATCCTCCTCTGAATAAACTTTAGCTTGAGAAGTTTCCTCCAAACGCTGAAAATCCCCCTCCAAACGCTTCAAATCCTCCGGCGAATCAATTTGAGAAGTTTCCTCCTGGGACTCGAGAAGTTTCCTTCGCGCCTCCCGAGCGAAGTGATCAACGAAGTGATCAATTTGCTCCTGACAACGCTTCAAATCAACTTGAGAAGTTTCCTCCGGCGAATCAATTTGAGAAGTTCCCTTCTGGGACTTGAGAAGTTTTCTCATCTCATCTCGACGGAGAGCGCGAAGTTTCATGTTAAACTTCCGAGTAAATTTCTCAGATTGCTCCCTCAAATACTTCAAATGATCCTTCAAATTAGGCTCCTTATACTTCAAAGTAGAAGTTTCCGTCTCCCAATCCCATTCAATGGGATCCAAAGAGACCAGCTCATCGTCTATCGGATCCCAAGTCCCCGAATCAATCAAAAGCTCGATTCTATCTTCACTACGAATGTTCAAATGAGATCCACATTCGTCACAAATATACAGTTTGTTGAATTTCCTATAGATGAGATTAAAACAATCCTCACATTGATCCCATAGTTTACTTACATTTCTCTCCCAGGGCATTTTATGCGTTTCATCGTTTAAAAAGTCAATTAAAAAGCCAAGACCGCTGAGAGAACTAAAAAAAGAGTCAATGCAACTATTAATGTGATTATGAAACTTAGATTTCATGTACGGATCGTTGTCACTTTTCGACCCATTCGCATTATTAAGCAACAGATCACTATCAAACTCAAATTTCGAAGCACTAGACTCATTGTCAATCTCAAAAGTAGCAAAACTCGCTGCTGCTTTACTTAGCTCGCCAATGTAGTAAAAGTAAAATGGGCCCTTTAAAAATATTGAAAATATAAAATTGAAGGGTGATTTGTCCATGGTGTTCTTAGCCTCCTTTTTTAAAAATAAAAAATAAAAATCTAAAACATAAAGTAGATGTGACAGTAGATGGGTCATCCGGATTTCGGTCCTCCTTTTCCTAAAAAAAAAAAAAAAGAAATAATAAAAATAATGGACTGGTTTAGATAAGTTCTAACCTGATAATTATGAATTACTTCTCTTCAAGAGTAAAAAAAGAGATTTAAGAGAATATGAAACTACACCTTAAAAGAGAAATCGGGAAACCCTACACGTATTATGAATATAACGATATGAAGAACTTTTGAGTATATATCAAGTCTTATATCTTATACATAATTAAGTCTTTTAATTCTTATGCATTGAATTTGTTATCTGTATAAGATGTATAATTAGAGAAACTCGGCTCAACCCTTTTCTTTTAGAAAAAGGGGATTGAGCCGATTTTAATTGCAATTCAACTAATAAAACGAACGTTAATTACTAATTAATTTCTCTACGCTTGTCCATCTAATTTATCAATGGTTGGGAAGTTAAATCTTATCTCCTTCCATACTTCACAAGCAGCAGCTAGTTCAGGACTCCATTTGCAAGCCTCACGGATAATTTCATTACCCTCGACTGCAAGATCACGTCCCTCATTACGAGCTTGGACACATGCTTCCAGAGCTACTCGGTTAGCTACAGCACCCGGGGCATTGCCCCAAGGGTGGCCTAAAGTTCCCCCACCGAATTGGAGGACGGAATCATCTCCAAAGATCTCGGTCAAAGCAGGCATATGCCAAACGTGAATACCCCCTGAAGCCACAGGCAGAACACCTGGTAGTGAGACCCAATCTTGAGTGAAAAATATACCGCGGCTTCTATCTTTTTCAACATAATCATCGCGCAGTAAATCAACAAAGCCCAAAGTTGACTCCCTGTCTCCTTCAAGTTTACCGACTACGGTACCCGCGTGAATATGATCACCACCAGATAGACGTAAAGCTTTAGCTAGTACACGGAAATGCATCCCATGATTTTTCTGTCTATCAATAACAGCGTGCATCGCACGGTGGATGTGAAGAAGCAGACCATTATCTCGGCAATAATGCGATAAACTCGTATTTGCGGTGAATCCCCCTGTTAGGTAGTCATGCATGACTATAGGAACTCCCAACTCTCTGGCAAAGACAGCTCTTTTGATCATTTCTTCGCATGTACCTGCAGTAGCATTCAAATAATGCCCTTTGATTTCACCTGTTTCCGCCTGTGATTTATAAATCGCTTCGGCACAAAATAAGAAACGGTCTCTCCAACGCATAAACGGTTGGGAGTTCACATTTTCATCATCTTTGGTAAAATCAAGTCCACCCCGTAGACACTCATAAACAGCTCTACCATAATTTTTCGCAGATAACCCCAATTTCGGTTTAATAGTACAGCCTAATAGGGGACGGCCATACTTGTTTAACTTATCTCTTTCAACTTGGATACCATGAGGCGGTCCTTGGAAAGTTTTAGTATAAGCAGGAGGGATTCGCAGATCCTCTAGACGTAGAGCAGCCAGCGCTTTGAACCCAAATACATTACCTACAATCGAGGTGAACATGTTCGTAACCGAACCTTCTTCAAAAAGGTCTAAAGGGTAAGCTACATACGCAATAAATTGCGTTTCTTCTCCTGGAACGGGCTCGATGTGGTAGCATCGTCCTTTGTAACGATCAAGGCTGGTAAGCCCATCGGTCCAAACTGTAGTCCAGGTACCAGTAGAAGATTCTGCAGCTACCGCCGCCCCTGCTTCTTCAGGTGGAACTCCAGGTTGAGGAGTTACTCGGAATGCTGCCAAGATATCAGTATCCTTGGTTTCATATTCAGGAGTATAATAAGTTAACTTATATTCTTTCACCCCAGCTTTGAATCCAACGCTTGCCTTAGTCTCTGTTTGTGGTGACATAGGTCCCTCCCTACAAAGTCATGAATTTAGAATTATTCTAATAATAAAAAACTACAAGGTCTACTCGACATAAATTAATCTTTTTAAAAGGAATCTTTCACAAAATTATCAACTAATCAGAATGCTTCTTTATTCGACTATGATATTTGATTCGTCAAATATCATAATATATTATATCTATGATAGATTCTATTGTCAAGATAGAATATTATTAGATTGTCAAGATATGACCTATCTATTCATATATATAGATCAATATATATTATATCTATGATAGATTCTATTGTCAAGATAGAATATTATTAGATTGTCAAGATATGATATCTATCTTCATATCGAAAGTCAACAAGTTAATCTTGAAATAAAAAAAGATTATATATGAAAGAATATGTCTAGCGCAACCTTTTTCAAGTTTTTAATCTTTGACTTTTTATAAATCAAAATATTTAATATTAAAATAATAACATCACTCTTGACAGTAATATAGGTTGTATATGTAAATCCTAGATATGACAATCTGCGGAATTCATCCATTAAAATGAAAATATGAAAAAAATGGATAAGGATAATGAGGTGGAAATAATGAATCATAAACAGAGTTCCGTTTTGAATTTGCTAGATAAGTCTTGCCTATTATGATAAATAAATCAAAGTCTTTACGCAAAATTTTTATTTTGTATTCATATATATATTTTTGTTAACTAGGTTTCGGTTAGTTGAGCTTGAAAATGCCTATTCCGTCATTGAATAAGTAAAAATTGGAATTGCACATTCGCTTGGGTGGTACCAGCGAAATCGAGTGCTTACTCCCATTTCTTTTCTTATTGAATTAACCGATCGATTTGCTATCGAAGATTTTTTTCTGTATTCGACAAATTTCGCAACAAAATTTACCTTCTTTTTTATTATGATAATAAATCCTACCACTTCGGATCCAGAGGTTTCAATACGTGAAAAAAAAAACCTGGGACGTATCGCCCAAATCATTGGTCCGGTATTGGATGTATCCTTTCCTCCGGGCAAGATGCCTAATATTTACAATGCTCTGGTGGTTAAGGGTCGAGATACTCTTGGTCAAGAAATTAATGTGACTTGTGAAGTACAGCAATTATTAGGAAATAATCGAGTTAGAGCTGTAGCTATGAGTGCGACAGAGGGTTTAAAGAGAGGAATGGACGTGGTTGATATGGGAAATCCTCTAAGTGTTCCAGTTGGCGGAGCGACTCTAGGACGGATTTTCAACGTGCTTGGGGAACCTGTTGATAATTTAGGTCCTGTCGATACTCGCACAACATCTCCTATCCATAAATCCGCGCCTGCGTTTATAGAATTAGAGACAAAATTATCTATTTTTGAAACAGGAATTAAAGTCGTAGATCTTTTGGCCCCTTATCGTCGTGGGGGAAAAATTGGACTATTCGGTGGGGCTGGGGTGGGTAAAACAGTACTAATTATGGAATTGATCAACAACATTGCGAAAGCTCATGGGGGTGTATCCGTATTTGGTGGAGTAGGCGAACGGACTCGTGAAGGAAATGATCTTTACATGGAAATGAAAGAATCTGGAGTCATTAATGAACAAAATCTTGCGGAATCAAAAGTGGCCCTAGTCTACGGTCAAATGAATGAACCGCCGGGAGCTCGTATGAGAGTGGGTCTGACTGCCTTAACGATGGCAGAATATTTCCGAGATGTTAATGAGCAAGACGTACTTCTATTTATCGACAATATCTTCCGTTTCGTACAAGCAGGATCCGAGGTATCCGCTTTATTGGGGAGAATGCCTTCTGCTGTGGGTTATCAACCCACCCTTAGTACTGAAATGGGTACTTTACAAGAAAGAATAACTTCTACGAAAAGGGGGTCCATAACCTCTATTCAAGCAGTTTATGTACCTGCAGACGATTTGACTGACCCCGCTCCTGCCACCACATTTGCACATTTAGATGCGACTACCGTACTATCAAGAGGATTAGCTGCCAAAGGTATCTATCCAGCGGTAGATCCTTTAGATTCAACGTCAACTATGCTACAACCTCGAATCGTTGGCGAGGAACATTATGAAACTGCGCAACAAGTAAAGCAAACTTTACAACGTTACAAGGAGCTTCAGGACATTATAGCTATCCTGGGGTTGGACGAATTATCCGAAGAGGATCGCTTAACCGTAGCAAGAGCCCGAAAAATTGAGCGTTTCTTATCACAACCCTTTTTCGTAGCAGAAGTATTTACAGGTTCTCCGGGAAAATATGTTGGTCTAGCGGAAACAATTAGAGGGTTTCAATTGATCCTTTCCGGAGAATTTGATTCTCTTCCTGAACAGGCCTTTTACTTAGTGGGTAACATCGATGAAGCTACCGCGAA